TTCGTTTCGAAAGGCAATGAAAAAAGCTATTGAATTAACTGAACAAACGGATACAAAAGGAATTCAAGTGCAAATTGCAGGGCGTATCGACGGAAAAGAAATTGCACGTGTTGAATGGATCAGAGAAGGGAGAGTTCCCCTACAAACAATTCGCGCTAAAATTGATCATTGTTCCTATACAATTCGAACTATCTATGGAGTATTAGGCATAAAGATTTGGATATTTGTAGACTCGGAATAATGGACTTTTATTTGTTTTACTATTCTGGCTAATGTATACTGATAGAACAAAAAATGACATTTCATTCTTTTTCTATTAAAAAAAAAAAAAGAGCAATTCTAATTCTATAGGGTTGAATAAAAATTCGATTAACCATTTTTTGTTAGAATTGCTATGCTTAGTGTGTGACTCGTTAATTTTTTCTTTAACTCAAAAGTCAGTTTAGAGTTGGGATTCCGAAAAAATATAGACTGAACTCTACTAGGAACTTAATAACCATATAAATAAGAAATAAGCAACTTATTGCTTCGTATTATCGAGATCCCAAGAAAGAGTCACTATATGACTGGATCAATCATATAGTTGTAGCAACTGCAATTTTTCCCATAAGAAAAAATCTTATTATGGGTTGTGAGGCAAAAGTAAGGGGATGTGGATAAATGGAAGGATGACAGAAAGAGAGAACAAAAATACTAATGATATATGATTCCAAATATGTATGGTCTATGAATCATGTCATATAAGGGCAATGTAATAAAGCATCAATACTGAATATAAAATAAAAATAATAGTATAAAAAAATTAAGTATATAATAAAGAGCCTGGAGTTAATAGAAACTGAGAAGATTAACCGGGAACCAAATTTTGTTGAGAGCTCCGTTGCAGAATTCAGACCTAGGCATTAATGGAGAAGCTATAGGAACGGTGGAACTTGTGACTGCATAGATTCTATTGAAAACGAATCCTAATGATTCATTGAGCGGGATGGCGGAACGAACCAAAAACAAATTGATTTATTTTGAGAAGTCATGGATTGAAGCTACGAATGAAGCAGAAAAGAGTCAATATTCGCTCGCGAAACCCTTGTTTATTGGATTACCATATTTTCTTTTTTATTTGGTGTAATTCAATAGGAATAAAAAAAAGAAAGAATGATTTATTTGGTATAATATAAATAAAAAAAAGCATTATCCATATTTACAGATAAATATATGTCTAGCTTTGTATCTTGATTATATATACAGTTCAATAAATTAAATATCAAAGACATTACTTAGTTTAGTGTTTTAGTACATTATTTATTAGAAATATGTAATATTATTGAATCATTTCATTCGTGAGGAGCTGGATGAGAAGAAACTCTCATGTCCGGTTCTGCAGTAGAGATGGAATCAAGAAATGACCATCAACTATAACCCCAAAAGAACCAGATTTCGTAAACAACATAGAGGAAGAATGAGGGGAATATCTTGTCGAGGCAATCATATTAGTTTTGGTAGATATGCTCTTCAGGCACTTGAACCCGCTTGGATCACAGCTAGACAAATAGAAGCAGGGCGAAGAGCAATGACACGATATGCGCGTCGTGGTGGAAAAATATGGGTACGTATATTTCCCGACAAACCTGTTACGGTAAGACCCACGGAAACACGTATGGGTTCAGGAAAGGGATCTCCCGAATATTGGGTATCCGTTGTTAAACCGGGTCGAATACTTTATGAAATGAGCGGAATATCCGAAACTGTAGCTAGGACAGCTATTTCAATAGCTGCGTCCAAAATGCCTATACCAACTCAATTTGTTATTACAGGATAGGGGTATAGAACTAAACAAAAATAAAAGGGTTATTTCGTTATATTGAGGATGAAAAAACAAACAACCACAGATTTCTTTATTTCTGGAAAGACAATATTTCTTTTTTTCCTTCATTCCTTGCATTGACATTCTTTGCATTGAAATAACAGATAAAAAAAAAGAAAAATCATATGATTCAACCCCAAACCCTTTTGAATGTAGCAGATAACAGCGGGGCTCGAGAATTGATGTGTATTCGAATCATAGGGACAGGGAATCCCCGATATGCTCATATTGGTGACGTTATTGTTGCTGTAATCAAAGAAGCAGTACCCAATATGCCTCTAGAAAGATCAGAAGTAATTAGAGCTGTAATTGTACGTACATGTAAAGAACTCAAACGTAACAACGGTATCATAATACGATATGATGACAATGCAGCAGTTGTCATTGATCAAGAAGGAAATCCAAAAGGAACTCGAGTTTTTGGTGCAATTCCTCGGGAATTGAGACAGTTTAATTTTACTAAAATAGTTTCATTAGCTCCCGAGGTATTATAAATACTAGTGGATGAACCTATAATAGTTTCGGGTATCAAAAATAGAACAATTAATTAGTAGTGGATTAGGTCTCACGCATATACTTTAAATAAAAAAAAAAATAAAACAAAGAAAAAACATGTTGATTATATCAAAATTAGGAGACGCTAATAATTCTAGTTCGTCATGGGTAGGGATACTATTGCCAATATAATAACTTCTATAAGAAATGCTGACATGGATAAAAAAGGAACGGTTCGAATAGCATCCACTAATATCACCGAAAACATTGTTAAAATACTTCTACGAGAAGGTTTTATTGAAAACGTTCGAAAACATCAGGAAAATCAGAGATTTTTCTTAGTTTCAACCCTACGACATAGAAGGACTAGTAAAGGAGTATATAGAACTATTTTAAAGCGTATCAGCCGACCCGGTCTACGAATCTATTCCAACTATCAACGAATTCCTAAGATTTTAGGTGGAATAGGGATTGTAATTCTTTCTACTTCTCAAGGTATAATGACAGATCGAGAAGCTCGACTAAAAAAAATTGGAGGAGAAATTTTGTGTTATATATGGTGATCCTCCTCCGGTATCCTAATTTGAGCTCTAAATTCCCATTTGTGAAATAAGGGAAAAGTAAGTTATATAACTCTTCTCCATTAGTTGATACTTTAAAGGGGTTACCTGGAATGAAAGAACAAAAATTGATTCATGAAGGTGTAATTATTGAATCACTTCCCAATGGTATGTTCCGGGTACGTTTAGATAATGAAGATTTAATTCTAGGTTATATTTCGGGAAGGATACGGCGCAGTTTTATACGGATACTACCTGGAGATAGAGTCAAAATCGAAGTAAGTCGTTATGATTCAACCAAGGGACGTATAATTTATAGACTTCGTAACAAGGATTCAAACGATTAAGTGATTTTTTTAAACATTCCTTTCGTGGGTAGGGTACGGTATACAATTCGAAGTTCCAAAATTCAAGAGACTCATTTTCTTCCAAGGAATAGATTCAGGGGTAAAGGAATGATAAATATGAAAATAAGGGCTTCCGTTCGTAAAATTTGTGAGAAATGTCGACTGATTCGTAGGCGTGGACGAATTATGGTGATTTGTTCCAATCCGAGACATAAACAGAGACAAGGGTAATCCTTAAAAAAAAAAAAAAAGAACTTTCTTTCTAATCCCTGTATTGTATAAGGGATCTGTTTTAACATGAAATGGATATCTCCGTATATTTACATATATTTCTGACTCATTATTATGAGATAATAAAATATGACAAAACCTATACCAAGAATTGGTTCCCGCAAGAATGGGCGTATTGGTTCACGCAAAAATGCGCGTAGAATACCAAAAGGAGTTATTCATGTTCAAGCAAGTTTCAATAATACCATTGTAACTGTTTCAGATGTACGTGGTCAGGTGGTTTCTTGGGCCTCCGCGGGTACTTCTGGATTCAAAGGCACAAGAAGAGGAACACCCTATGCTGCTCAAGCTGCAGCAGTAAACGCTATTCGTACAATAATTGATCAGGATATGCAACGAGCAGAAGTTATGATAAAGGGTGCTGGTTTCGGAAGAGATGCAGCATTACGGGCCATTCGTAGAAGTGGTATACTATTAAGTTTCGTGCGTGATGTAACACCTATGCCACATAATGGATGTCGACCCCCCAAAAAAAGACGTGTGTAGAAATAAGAATTAAACAACTATCAAGAGAAACAAATGATTCAATGATCTGATCAAATTAGAATATTAGTATGGTTCGAGAGGAAATAGTAGAATCCACTCGAACACTACAGTGGAAGTGTGTTGAATCACGAGTAGACAGTAAGCGTCTTTATTATGGGCGTTTCATTCTGTCCCCACTTATGAAAGGACAAGCGGATACAATAGGTATCTCCATGCGGAGGGCTTTACTTGGAGAAATAGAAGGAACATGTATCACACGTGCAAAATCTGAGAAGGTACCACATGAATATTCTACAGTAGTAGGTATTGAAGAATCAGTACATGAAATTTTATTAAATTTGAAAGAAATTGTATTGAGAAGTAATCTCTATGAAATTAGAGACGCATCCATTTGCGTTAGAGGTCCTAGGTATGTAACTGCTCAAGATATCATCTCACCACCTTACGTGGAAATAGTTGATACGACACAGTATATAGCTAACCTGACAGAACCAATTGATTTGTGCATTGAATTACAAATCAAGAGAGATCGCGGATATCGTATGAAACCCATAACTAATTCTCAAGATGGAAGTTATCCTATAGATGCTGTATTCATGCCTGTTCGAAATGCAAATCATAGTATTCATTCTTATGGTAATGGGAATGAAAAACAAGAAATACTTTTTCTAGAAATATGGACAAATGGAAGTTTAACTCCCAAAGAAGCACTTTATGAAGCTTCTCGTAATTTAATTGATTTATTTGTTCCTTTTCTCCATGCAGAGGAAGCAGACATTAATTTCGAGGAAAATAAAAACAAGTTTACTTTACCCTCTTTGACCTTTCAAGATAGATTATCTAATCTAAAGAAAAACAAAAAGGGAATTCCATTGAAATATATTTTTATTGACCAATCAGAATTGCCTTCCAGGACCTATAATTGTCTCAAAAGGTCCAATATACATACATTATTGGACCTTTTGAATAAGGGTCAAGAAAATCTTATATAAAAATGGAATATTTTCACATAGAAGATGTAAAACAGATATTGGACACTCTACAGAAGCATTTTGCAGTTGATTTACCTAAAGTTTTAATTTGAAATCCATTATAATTATTTCATCTTCTTTTTAGAAAGAAAAAAAAGAAAATTCGTTTTTCATCTTCGGCACAATACCCATTTTTTTTTACAGAATGAATCGTAATAAAATTAAGGTATCTAGGGGATAGTCACTTTAAAGTGACTATCCCCTAGATACCTACGCCACGGTATTTCATGATTGAAGTTAAATCAATTTGAAAAAGACCTAAAGTCAAAGATTTATCAATAGGTAATGTTGCTCCAATACCTAACCAAAGAGCTACTGCGGTACCGATCAAAAAAACTGTTGTAGCTACTGGACGACGAAATGGATTTTGGAATTTATTCACATTTTCCAAAAATGGCACTGTCAATAATCCTATTGGTACTGAAACCATTAAAAGAACACCCAATAACTTATTTGGTACTGTCCGAAGTATTTGAAATACGGGAAAAAAGTACCATTCGGGTAATATTTCCAAAGGAGTTGCAAATGGATCCGCCGGTTCACCAATCATTGACGGTTCTAGAACTGCTAAGCCTACGTTACATGCAATAGTACCTAGAATTACTACTGGAAAAATATATAAAAGATCATTGGGCCAGGCGGGTTCTCCATAATAATTATGCCCCATTCCTTTGGCCAATTTAGCTCTCAATACAGGATCATTTAAATCAGGTTTCTTTGTTATTGGGATAGATGAATTCTTATGGATCCATCCCCCGAAGGAACCGGACATGATAATTTTTCATCATCCGGCTCGAGCAAGAATCAAAGGAATAACAGAAATAGATTCATATAATGAAATATATATATTTCATACATATTCACACACATAATATAATTATAATGTATAAGTATAATGACTCAAAAGATTTACCAGATTCAATTTACAAACAACTATTCATTGCAAAGAATTCAGTTCTTAAAGGTAAATGCTCAATATCCAAGTAGGCTTAGTAATTTGATCTTTGATCATGATTAAGTGCTTCCTGGATTATCTCATGTCTTTTTTTATCCCCACAACATCTCAATTGTATTACATACAAAATATTTACTTGTTACTAATCTAATAAAGTCCAACCTCTGCTTTTCTTTAGATCTTTTCTTTCACTCCGATAGTATCATAGATCAGATCGATGCAGAGGAAATGAATGCATTTCTATACTATAAATAAGTGAAATAGATAAATAGAACATAATCTGATTCATGCCACATCACTTAATTCCATATTCTACGAGATCTTGCGGAGCCTATTCATGCATGACATATGATCATAGAAAAGATTCTTCACAAACCAGCCTAGCCTTTGCTACATAAGTACCTTACGTGGTGGTTGGGTATGGAGACACATTTGGTTGTGAATTCTAATGTGGCAGATAAAAGCATATATCTGCAGGAACCAATCAAATAGTTCAAGTCACACACTCCCATAACCCATCTTCTCTTCGGAAAATCTACTTCAACTATTCATATAAACTAAAGAATATAATACTTCGGAGTTGAAGAGAAGTATCCAAACAATATGTCTTATTTTTTTTCAATAATCCATATTTGTAGCAATGAAACACTATTTTCCTCCCCGAAATAATATATCATCAATTACAAATATCTATGATCTATCTTCTCTATAAAGGACCTGAAATACCTTGCTTACGTATCATTAGAAAGTGCATTAACATAAATACAGCAGTAAGAAGAGGCAATACAAAAGTATGTAAACTATAAAAACGAGTCAAAGTGGATTGTCCCACACTAGTACTTCCACGTAACAACTCTACCAAAGGGTATCCTATTACAGGAATAGCTTCAGGTACACCTGTCACAATTTTTACAGCCCAATAACCAATTTGGTCCCGAGGTAAGGAATAACCAGTTACACCAAAAGATGCAGTCAATACACCCAAAACCACGCCTGTAACCCAAGTTAATTCGCGAGGTTTTTTAAATCCACCTGTGAGATACACACGAAATACGTGCAGGATCATCATTAGAACCATCATACTTGCCGACCATCGATGAACTGATCGGATTAACCAGCCAAAGTTGGCCTCAGTCATTATGTATTGAACAGAGGAAAAGGCTTCCGTAACGGTTGGACGATAGTAAAAAGTCATAGCAAAACCCGTAGCTACTTGTACTAAAAAGCAAGTAAGTGTGATCCCTCCTAGACAATAAAATATGTTAACATGAGGAGGAACATATTTACTAGTTATATCATCTGCAATCGCCTGAATCTCGAGACGTTCCTCGAACCAATCATATACTTTATTGAGATAGGAACCCCCCCTGAGAACCGTATATGAGAATTTCATCTCGTACGGCTCAAGCAGTAACACACAAATACTGGTTTTCAACAGATATGTAATAAAAAGTTCAAAACTTCTTAGCCACTTGATTCTATTTTGCCCGAAAATACGAAATAACAAAAATCCGGAATTTCTTCTTTGTGAAAGAAAGATAATACCAAATCAAGTTGGCTCATCCGTCTTTCTTTATGTTGATCGTTAGAGGAGTTTTGAATCTTCTCTTCCCTATTTTTTTTTTTTATTTGATCTGTTGTTTTTTTTGTACGTAATGCAGATTTACTCTTGTTTTACTATTAATTTTACTATTAATAGAATAATAGAATAGGAATTCTCTTGTTGAGACCCCATGAATCAATTGAAACCTCAGATTCATACTAGAACCACGATGATATTGAATAAAGAAAGTCCCAAACTAAACTCAAAGGTTTTCTGAGTAAGAATCCTTTGATCATCACTTATTCAATAAATAGATGTAATAACTCAACAAAATCTATAGAAAGAGCTGTATTTCGGTGAAAATAAGTCTGAAGGAAGAAAAATCGTTTGATTTCGGGAATACCTATTTTTTTTTAGTCCGGTCGCGAAGTCTGAATAGTGAGTATGAATCATAGTTCAAATATTTCTTTTTTTGATCTATTCTATATATTATATTCCGTGCTCAAGATACTAGAATAAATATCTGACGGGATAGAATCGCCTTGGTAAAGATGACAGACTCATTCTCTGTATTATCAATAGGATCAATTATAACAAGTCACACACTCATATTCCGGAAATACCGAAACAAAGAAATTCCACGGTCGAACTACCGGAATGATCTAGAAATCTGAGTTTTAAGTAATTTTTTTTTATTGAAAATCTAAGACTTCCTTCATAATTCTTATGAACTTAACTCACTAAAATTCCATCCAGTAAAACGGAGGAATTATAAATTTCCAAAATAATAGATAAGAATACCGCAAATAAAGCTATTGCCACCCCCATAAGGGGCGTAGTACCCCAGCCTGGAGCTACTTTACCATATTCCGAATTCAACGGTTTTAATAAATCCCCTATAATAGTTCGTCTTGGCCCAGATCTAGAACTACCCTCTACGGTTTGTGTAGCCATAAATCCTATTTTATTTAATCATTGGTTAAGATCTGTTGACTTTGTATAGCATTCCGTTGTAGTTGTAAATAAACTATTAAACGATCTTATTGTAGATCCATTGTGATCTTAAAATTATCTAAAAATGGAAACAGCAACCCTAGTCACCATCTTCATATCTGGTTTACTTGTAAGCTTTACTGGATACGCTTTATATATCGCCTTTGGCCAACCTTCTCAACAACTAAGAGATCCATTCGAAGAACACGGGGACTAATTGAAGTAATGAGCCCCCCCAATATTGGGAGGGCTCATTACTTCAATTAAGGTAATGAAAAATTATTTCATTTTTTTAGTCGGAACCTTAGGTGGTTCTCGAAAAAAGATAGCGAAAAAAATTATCCCTAACGTCGAGACTAAGAGGAATGTATAAACCAATGCTTCCATAGATTCGATTGTTATTTACAATTATAGCTTCCACATCTATTCCTATTCATTTGGGATCATTTACCGTATAAAGAAAGTGAAAGAGTAAAAAAAAAAGATGGTGATTCAAGTCAAAATTAATTCAGTACATTGTCTTTAGTACACTATATCAAATAAAACAAAAATATATAGGCGGAAGATAACCCAGCAATGTTGTATCAGACTGCCTGTCTCCGTGTAGTTGGATCTCCAATTTTTTGGAATGTTCCAAATTCCACTTGAGCATCCAAATCTGGATCAATACCAGCAAAAACATCTCTGAACAAGGTTCTAGCACCATGCCAAATGTGTCCGAAAAAGAAGAGCAGAGCAAATGAGGCATGCCCGAAAGTAAACCAACCTCTTGGACTACTACGAAAAACACCATCGGATTTCAAAGTAGCCCGGTCTAATTCAAAAATTTCACCTAATTGGGCACGTCTAGCATATTTTTTCACAGTAGTGGGATCACTATAACTGACTCCATTGAGTTCGCCACCATAGAACTCAACAGTTACACCTACTTGTTCAACACTATATTTTGATTCCGCCCTTCTAAAAGGAACATCGGCTCTAACAATTCCGTCTACATCTACCAAAACTACCGGGAATGTTTCAAAAAAGGTAGGCATACGACGTACAAAAAGCTCGCGCCCTTCTTTATCTCTAAAGATGGGGTGTCCTAACCATCCAACAGCTATTCCATCCCCGTTGTCCATTGAGCCTGCTCTAAATAATCCCCCTTTTGCTGGATTATTACCAATATAATCATAAAAAGCTAATTTTTCGGGAATTTTAGACCAAGCTTCCGATAAACTCAGATTTTCGGCCAGTCCAGCCCCAACTCTTCGATATATTTCTTGCTGGAAGTATCCCTGATCCCACTGATAACGAGTGGGGCCAAATAATTCGATTGGGGTAGTTGCTGAACCATACCACATAGTTCCGGCAACTACGAAAGCTGCAAAAAAAATAGCAGCGATACTACTGGAAAGTACAGTTTCAATATTTCCCATACGTAATCCTTTGTATAGACGTTGAGGTGGACGAACACTAAGATGGAATAGACCCGCTAATATGCCCAATGTACCCGCTGCAATATGATGAGAGGCTATTCCTCCCGGAACAAAAGGATCAAAACCTTCCGCACCCCATGCTGGATTTATAGATTGTACTTTTCCAGTTAGTCCATAAGGATCGGACACCCATATTCCAGGACCATACAAGCCTGTTACATGAAATGCGCCAAAGCCAAAACAAGCCAATCCTGAGAGAAATAAATGAATTCCAAAGATTTTGGGCAAATCCAAAGAAGGTTTTCCCGTACGTTCATCACAGAATATTTCTAGGTCCCAATACACCCAATGCCAGATAGCTGCCAAAAAGCACAAGCCGGAAAACACAATATGTGCCCCTGCCACACCTTCATAACTCCAAATACCCGGATTCGTTATACTTCCCCCTGAAATACTCCAACCACCCCATGAATTGGTTATTCCTAAACGGGTCATGAAGGGTATAACAAACATACCTTGTCTCCACATTGGATCAAGAACGGGGTCAGAGGGATCAAAAACCGCTAATTCGTATAGAGCCATCGAGCCGGCCCAACCAGAAACTAGAGCTGTATGCATTATATGGACAGAAAGTAATCGACCGGGATCATTCAATACGACAGTATGAACACGATACCAAGGTAAACCCATAGAAATACCCCTTTATCAAAAAATAAATAAATAAACACTATGTAACTTTATCGCATTGGAAAAGACTATACTATGTACTTAACCTTTACAGTGGATTCTGTATTAGAAAGAATTCATATTTATTTTATTCCGTTCCCTTGAAAATAAGGGAACAATTCTGTTCAGTTTATAAGAACAAAGAGAAGCAGATCTATTCTATACTATACCCGATGAGTACGAATACGCAATGGAAGGATTGGCCTGGCCCCATTGCGGGGGAACGAATGCATAGAAACTTGTTTATCATTTGAACGATCGATCCTTTCATTAAAATTTTTCTTTATTCACTAAGTTTTCCCTTCTAATTTAGGGATAAAATAGAATAAACAGAAAAAAAAAAGAAGGAAGATGAAGACAATAAACCCATTGCATTGTTACGTTTCTATATTAAAGTGAAATATAGTGCTTAATTTTTTTTGTTTAATTTAATGCCTATTGGTGTTCCAAAAGTACCTTTTCGGAGTCCTGGAGAGGAAGATGCAGTTTGGGTTGACGTATAGTGCGACTTGTCAGACATATTGGGTCATATGGGATTTACCCCGTTCTTTCCCCCGATCGAGATATCCTACGCTTCGCCCAAGAAATATTTACTGTTAATTATTTGTAGCGCGAAGTGCAATTAGATCAATTTATATTCGGGATCAACATTATCGATTAGAAGAATTTATGGTTGACTTAGACCGATAAAATATTCAGGCTTCGTTCAGCAAATACCAAATTGGTAATATATCTACAATTACCACTTGTATAATAGATGAACACAACGAATAGTTTGTGGGAAGGTAAGTAAAGCATGAAACGAATTGAAAAAAAAAAGAAGTGGTACTGAAATTATTTGTCCTATATGTACAAATGGAATTCGGACAGATCTTTACCCGGAGTAGAACATGAACCTAAAAGAATTGAAAAGGCCCATTAAGGAACAAGAAAACGACATTGTGATTTAAATCGTGATGAAACAATATATCAATGAGAGGTTAGTTTAATAAGTTCAGTAAATTCTTTTTTCTTATTTTATAGTTTTTATATTTTTATATATAGTATAGGGCGGGGTCCAAAAACCCTTTTTTTGAAGAAAAACAACAAATCCTTTCATTTCATTTTAAAACCTGTCACAAAAAAAAAGAAATGGAACTGGAATCGACACATTGATTCTTTTTTCGCAATTTTTTTTTGAACCGTATGCATCCAAAGGTGCACGTACGGTTTCTGAGAGATAGAATTTTGTCCTAATCAACCGACTTCATCGAGAAAGATTACTTTTTTTGGGCCAAGAGGTTGATAATGAGGTCTCAAATCAACTTGTTGGTCTCATGGTATATCTCAGTATAGAAGATGCTACTAGGGATCTTTATTTGTTTATAAACTCTCCCGGCGGATGGGTAATCCCAGGAATGGCCATTTACGATACTATGCAATTTGTGCCACCCGATGTGCATACAATATGCATGGGATTAGCCGCTTCGATGGGATCCTTAATTCTAGTCGGAGGAGAAATTACCAAACGCCTAGCATTCCCTCACGCTTGGCGCCAATGAGTTTGTTTTTTTGAAAAAAAAAGAAAGAAGACTATGCCTTCGCCATATCGAATATGAATTATAAGTAATAATAGCATGGCACTTTGAGTTCGATATGAATAAACCATTATTGTTTTTTCATAACATGAGGTTATGTATCGAGATAGTAATATGAAATAAAGGTTATTTTCGATTTAATCTTACGTATCGGGAGTCAATTTCAGCGTCACATTATTCCTTATTAAAGAGTACAAAAATGAAAAAAAAAAACGATCATTTTTCCCTATTTGATCGTATTATAAAGAAACTTTGGGATTGCTAAATCATAGACGAGATAAATAAATATAGAAAGCAACAGAGCCATCATAGTATTTTAGTACTCCGACGAAAGGGAGTTTTTACTCCAACGAAAGGAAGGGTGGTAAATGGATCATTCAGCGATCTGGATCGGATGGATTATATTTCTTCCCTCGTCCTTTAAGAGAAAAGGGGAAAATTCAATTCCATTGTATAGCCGTATGCAATGCACAAGAATGCCTGTACGGTTGTTCAATTCTATTTTTTCTTCTTGTTATTTTTTATCCCTTATTTAGCCCAATCATGGGAAATAGAAGAACGTTCATACTGTTATATCAGTATCATCAGGGTTATGATTCACCAACCTGCTAGTTCTTTTTATGAGGCACAAGCAGGGGAATTTATCCTGGAAGCAGAAGAACTACTGAAACTTCGTGAAACACTCACAAAGGTTTATGTACAAAGAACGGGCAATCCCTTATGGGCTGTCTCCGAAGACATGGAAAGGGATGCTTTTATGTCAGCAACAGAAGCCCAAGCTTATGGCATTGTTGATCTTGTAGCGGTCGAAAATGAAAATACGAACGATTTCGTGTAAATCCATGATTCCATTTCAAACCATAATTAGAATTTTCTTTGATTGGACATTGAATAGAAATAAAAAATAATTCATAATCATCAACTATCATCCGGTTAAGATCGATCTAAACCAAGCTATTCTATAATTAATTCTATATATATGATATGCCAACTATTAAACAACTTATTAGAAATACAAGAAAGAAAATAAGAAATGTCACGAAATCCCCCGCTCTTCGAGGATGTCCTCAGCGTCGAGGAACATGTACTAGGGTGTATGTGCGACTCGTTCAGATCATGAGCTCGAACAAATGAGACAATTTTTCTAGTATCAACGATCAATCAGTACCAATGAATAGGATAGATAGATTGGAAAAAGGCCATTTACTATCTAAAACTAAAAAGGAAGATCCATCATATTCCTTGTGTATAGAATTTTTGGTTTCCATTGGTGCAAATCCAATCAATTCGATTTGAGATGAGAAGCAATTATCCATTGGTAGCAAATGGTTATCCATTAAGCGGAGGAAATGCTATTGATTATGCTCTTATTCTTGAAAGAACGGACTAATAGGGCCAGCTACTTAGCCAACTTTCATAATTAAATACCGTTACTATATGGATAACTCTTATTGTGAAAAGATATATTACTGTATAATTGATGAGTAGAGCCAAAGGGTGTGAACTATACAAGTTCACAATAATATTTGATTAAATGATAGAAGGTGCTCCGGTGTATAGAAAGTACCTAACCGTTTAAGAAGTAACCATAGAAACGATGAAACTCACTATTTTTTTTAGTGTCGGTATAATTTCTTATTTCCAGGTCAAATGTCTGGAAGGAATAAAAAATCGTGGTTGGGAAGGTCATAGTAGCAAAAGCCATGGGAATTTCTTTTTTATATACTGGAATAATCCGCTTTGTTATTAATCGAACGGAGGAGGGAAAAAAGAATGACTGAATGAAGAGAAATCAATTAGTTATTCATTCATTAAAGTTTAATTTGATTCAATGACCAGAGTTAGACGAGGATATACAGCTCGGAGACACCGAATAAAAATTCGTTTATTTGCATCAACTTTTAGGGGGGCTCATTCAAGACTTACTCGAACAACTACTCAACAAAAAATGAGAGCCTTAGTTTCTTCTCATCGAGATAGAGACAGGCAAAAGAGGGATTTTCGCCGTTTATGGATCACTCGTATAAATGCAGTAACTCGCGACAATGGGGTATTCCATAGTTATAATAAATTCATACACAATCTGTACAAGAGGCAACTGCTTCTTAATCGTAAAATACTTGCGCAAATAGCTATAGAGAATAAAAATTGTCTTTACATGATTTCGAATAAGATCTCTCAAATAAAAGAGATTATTTAGTAATATATAGGAATGATTGAAAAAAAAGTCCCCGGAGAATGAACTCCGGGAAGATAGAATGAAAATAAATTATAAGATACTTATAAGATAAGTATAAGTAGTAGGAATGAACGAAATCTTTCAATACAAGAATTCCCTTCATTTTTTTTCTTAACAAAACAGCAATTTGATGCTTGAGAGTTTTGAGTCAATTGAGGGGTATGCCTATTTATTTCTGGTTCTAGGACCAGTAGTTCGAGGGATCGACTCGACTCTCTCAAATTGTTTCTCATTATTAAGAAAAGGTAACAAAGATAAAATACGAGCTTGTTTTATAGCAATAGTAATTAATCGTTGTTGTTTCAAGGTCAATCTATTGACACGCCTAGATAATATTTTTCCTTGTTCACTAATAAATCGACTAATTAAACTCATGTTTCTATAATTGATTTGATCCCCCGACCCGATTGGGGGCAAACGCCTACGAAAAGATCGCTTGGATTTACGAAAAGGTTGCTTGAATTTATCCATGGGTTATTTTTTTTTTATTCCTTATCTCGAAAATTCTATTTCTTTATTCATTTTAGATCCGACCGAATAGCATTTGATTATATATGTTGTTATAGTGTTGTATATATGTTAAGTTCTTCCTTTCCTCTTCCTGCTCCTTGGAAAGATCGTACACATGTTCCTTTCGATCTATTTCTTTATTTCTCCATGTATTGTATGTGTGCGACAATAGTGACAATATTTTCTTAATTCTAATCGATTAGGTGTATTGTGTCGACTCTTTTGAGTAATATATCTAGAAATACCCGGCAATTCTTTATTGATACCATTTCGGACACAACTGGCGCATTCCAAAATAACTCTGACTCTGACATCCTTACCCTTGGCCATGAACCTCCTTTGGATTTTGGATCGACTTAAATTCTTCTATTTTCGATCCGAACCGAAGAAGAAGAAAAGAATAAAAAAATCAATAGAAGTTACTAACTAGAAATTCCATTTCTAAAGATTTGGTTGTAAATAAATTAATATTAATTGAGTAATAATTAAGTAATACAATTGCTTTCGAACCAGCATCCCACTATCCTAATCTCAGTATTTCATTTAAGTATCTTTTTTCTCTCTTATAATTTTGGCCTGCCGTAGAATATATCGGACTCACATTTCTATTTCTGTTCTCCAAAATTCAATTGCATTTTTCTTAGGTTCAATACACTTTTTCTTTCCTATCCTAAGAACTGAAAAAGAGGAGCGAAATTTGAGTCACGTGGAAATGTATTTTTCATTCTCCTTATTTCTTTACATATCAATAACTAGAATGAAAAAAAAGGGAATAATAAGGCATCCGGGAATAAACGATTAATTTCTATCAAGAGACCCGCCAAAGATCCAAACCATAGAGTAGTTAGTACAGGAACCGTGGAAAGATATGTTTTTATATTTCGCATTGAAAATCCTCCTTCTTTATTTTAGTGTAAAACATATATGATCATATGCTGTAGTTCAAGATCATTTGTATTCAGTCTTATGTGGAATTCTTAACTGAAATGAATATGTACAATGAACGAACCAGTAGATGAGATTTTCCTATACCTAAAAGTCGGAACAGATGACCCCTTCTTCCGGAGCATTACCAATAATAAATATCATTCTTTTTTTTTTTTATACGTTAGTTTCAGATATATATAATTCTTTTATTATATGAAAGAAAAATAAAAAAACGACAGAAAAATTGTATTGTATATTGTATATAGATAGAGGAGAAAATAACGATCTGGAAAATAAAACAAGGATTTTGTACAATGGCCACTGTACAACAATTTTGATTTGAAAAGGGATGTAGCGCAGCTTGGTAGCGCGTTTGTTTTGGGTACAAAATGTCACGGGTTCAAATCCTGTCATCCCTACCTATTACTACTTCTATTCCATAGGAAGTAAGGAGGGATTAATTTAAATCGATTAAAATTTGATATAATTTTGAATTATTTCATACTATATGTATATGTATATGTATGCAAGGTGTATTGGAGTATGAAAAATTCTTTTCTTTACAGTCGTATATCCTATCATAAGAAAGCGCTCTTAGTTCAGTTCGGTAGAACGCGGGTCTCCAAAACCCGATGTCGTAGGTTCAAATCCTACAGAGCGTGATTTTGTTTATCTTATGTCAAATCACAATAAAATAACTTAATTTTAAAAAAGTTGAATTACAATTTGAATTTGACCTCCTCTTTGCAGGAGGTCAATCAAAAAAAGAAATATTACTCAATTAAAGGTCCAACTGATCACCGCGTCTATATTGTAAATATGCAGTTACAAATAATCCTGCCAAAGTAATAGGAATTAGACCTAAGACAATTCCAAATAGAAAAACTTCAATCATTTCGATTTTTTTGTTTTGAGGAGGTAAAAATAGAAGTAAAATCTATTTCTAAATATTAATCTGAATTATTCATGAATCTCAATGATGACAATTGATACGGAAAGGAATCATACAATACCCGCAATTCTGGAGAAATATTTCTTTTTATGAATTGGTTATTCAATTCATTTCAAATAAGTTGTATCTTGTTCAAACTAATTAATAGAGCCGGGGTTATAGTTAAAGCAGCCAGCAGAAAACCAAAATAACTAGTTATAGTAAGCATGAAAAAGCTAAATGAATTGAAACTATATTTTTTTGCTACATACATTGATAAAACACTTACCTAAGTTTCTATTTTTTCCGATCAACAGGTTCATTGTTCAATTCGTGAGTTGGGTATAGTAATAAGAATTGTGTGTGTCGTGTAGTTTGATTACAAAACCAGATTATACGTAATAAAAAAGTAATTTTGGAATGAAAGAATTAGATTTGAAAAGAACTTCAATTTGGATTATTTCTATTCTTTTCAATATAATTAAATCCATTTTGTTTAGAGTAAACGACCCGATATCACCTTTACTTTTTTTATTTTAACTCATTGGATTCAGTACAGTAAAGCTTGGTTAATTGGCCATAATATTTCGAATAAGAAGAAAAAAAG